TGATATTTGTGTCTATAATTTCTATAGAGTGTATTGAGGTATTAAGTTGAGTAATAAGTAGTATGAATGTGTATTGTAAGGGTTTAACTCTATAGAAAGAGGCAGGTTTGTAAAATTATGCATTTTATTGATACATGTTTTATTATATATATATAAGTTAAATCTGAAAACTAGTTATATCTTTCTTGTTTTAGGGGTTTGGCAAGAGTAAAAAGATTATAGCGGTATGATTTAACGGGGGTTAGGGGGTTTGCCTTGATAATTTTTGGATAAACATGCGTATACGCGCGTGTATGCGTGTATGCGTGTATGCGTGTATGCGTGTATGCGTGTATGCGTGTATGCGTGTATGCGTGTATGCGTGTATGCCGTGTATGCGTGTATGCGTGTATGCGTGTATGCGTGTATGCGTGTATGCGTGTATGCGTGTATGCGTGTATGCGTGTATGCGGGAGGGGGGTATAAGTATAGGATTATGTCCTGTTACCATTAACTTTTATGTCTTTAGAACATTAACTCCAATGACCTTGATTAATTCTTAATATCCTGATTCCATTAATTCTTTAACTCTATGTCCTGATTCCATTGACTTACTTTTCGGCCCCCATAGAGAAAAAGCCCAGCTACAAATTGCTTGGAGAAGTTAAATGTTAGCTGAGTCATAGCAAGCTCTCCCCCCCCAAAAAAAAAAACTACCATAGGCATGAAATCTCAGTTATGTGTGAGCATGGGCTGATTAGTCATTAATCCATCGAGATGTCTTATTTAAGGGGAAAGAGTGGGCGATTTTAGGTGAGATGGTCCTGAAGTAACAACCAGATGCCAGATAAAGTGTGAGAAATAGAAACTCTACATTTTATGGGCCCGGAGCGAGAAGAGGTACACGCTTGCAAGGTTGATGATTTCACGTGAGTTGGTGATTAATAAATAACCCATTGGTAGTGGATTTGTTTGGTTTGATTTGGATTTATTTAATAATATGTCTTATGTACGATATATAGTAACATGTATTATGTAATATATATAGTTTTATGTACTTGCTTATATGCATGGGGCATATAATTTAATGTACATTATACATATAATGTTTTATGTACTTTATGAGTTTAATGTACTTGCTTATATGCATGGGGATATAATTTAATGTACATTATACATTAATGTTTTATGTACTTTATGAGTTTAATGTACTTGCTTATATGCATAGGGCATATAATTTAATGTACATTATACATATAATGTTTTATGTACTTTATGAGTTTAATGTACTTGCTTATGCGCATGGAGTGTATAATTTAATGTATATTACACATATAATGTTTTGTGTATTCTATAAATTTATATGTACGAGTGTATAATCTAGTATGCATCATGCATGAGATGTTTTGCGATTTTGAGAGTGTAATATACTTCTTGAATACGTGGGTATGATTTATGTATATATAATTTGATATGTTTATAAATTATTGTTTTATGAACTATATAGATACGATGGGATGAGGTTAGTTCAAGGAATAGTTTAAGGCAAAAATGTCAGCTTTGGGTGTTGATGATGGGGCTAATGCTTCTTCCTTGATGTCTTTGGAAGATAAATTCTTCATCTCTGGTTTACAAGACCAGTATAATATTTATACTACAAAGACTCTTCATTTTAACAGGTTGTTTTCGAATAGGCTAGTAATAGGTATAATTACTAAAATAAGAAGGAAGTAAAGAATTGAGGCTAATTGTCCGATAATGATGAATGGGTGTTCTACTGGTTGGCCTCCAATTCATGTTAGTGTGAGGAGATCTGCTACTAGAATTCAGAATAAGCATTGGCTGAATGGTCGGAATATTATGCTTCGTTGTTTGGATGTGTGTAGGAGAGGAATAAATGCTAAGATTAAGATAGATAGGACGAGGGCTAGGACTCCTCCGAGTTTATTTGGAATTGAACGTAGAATAGCGTAGGCGAATAAAAAATATCATTCTGGCTTGATATGGGGTGGCGTGTTTAGTGGGTTAGCTGGTGTATAATTGTCTGGGTCTCCTAGGAGATCTGGGGAAAATAATACTAGTGATATTAGGGTTAAGAATAATAATAGTGCTCCTAGAATGTCTTTGATTGTATAGTATGGATGAAATGGAATTTTGTCTGCATCTGAAATTAATCCTGATGGATTGTTTGATCCTGTTTCGTGTAAAAATAAGAGGTGGACTCCGGCTAGAGCGGCGATGATAAATGGTAGAATAAAATGAAAGGCGAAGAATCGGGTTAAAGTTGCTTTGTCAACTGAGAATCCCCCTCAGATTCATTCTACTAGGTCTGAGCCAATGTAGGGAATTGCTGATAGTAGGTTGGTAATGACGGTTGCGCCTCAAAATGATATTTGTCCTCATGGGAGGACGTACCCTATAAAGGCAGTGGCTATAACTGCGAATAGGAGCAGTACTCCGATGTTTCATGTTTCTAGAAATATATAAGATCCATAATATAGTCCTCGTCCTACGTGAAGGAATAGGCAGATGAAAAATATTGATGCTCCATTTGCATGTATGTATCGGATTAATCATCCGTAGTTTACGTCTCGGCAAATGTGTGTTACTGATGAAAAGGCTGTTGTTGTATCTGATGTATAATGTATTGCTAGAAATAAGCCTGTAACGATTTGAATAATTAGGCAGATTCCTAATAGTGAGCCGAAGTTTCACCATGATGAAATATTGGATGGAGCAGGTAAGTCAATAAAGGAACTGTTGATGATTTTTATTAATGGGTGGGTTTTTCGGATGTTGGTCATGGTGTTTCTATAGTTGAATAACAACAATGATTTTTCATGTCATAGGTCATGGTTAGAGTCCATGTAGGAATTATGATGACATATATTGTTACTATTTTAAGTACTATTTTTGTAGTTAGTTTTGTAGGTTTTTCTTCAAAACCTTCTCCTATTTATGGGGGTGTTGGGTTAATTATTAGTGGTGGAGTTGGATGTGGAATTGTATTAAATTATGGAGGGTCTTTTTTAGGATTAATAGTGTTTTTAATTTATTTAGGTGGAATGTTGGTTGTGTTTGGGTATACTACAGCTATAGCTATGGAAGAATACCCTGAGATGTGAGTGTCTAATAAGACAGTATTGTTAACATTCTTGTTAGGATTAGTGGGGGAATTGGTGTTGGTTGGATATTTGTTGTTGGAGGATAAAGATTTAAAGTTTGAGATTGTTTTAAATTTTAATGGTGAAGGTGATTGAGTGATTTATGATACTGGTGATTCAGGATTTTTTAGTGAGGAGGCTATAGGAATTGCTGCTTTATATAGTTATGGGTTTTGGCTTGCTATTGTGTCTGGGTGATCATTGGTTACGTGTATTGTAGTGGTGATGGAGATTACACGTGGAAATTAAATAATAGGAAGGTAACTAATAGGGTTACTAAGAATGAAAGGAAGTATAGTTTAATAAGGCCTTTTTGGTTGGATACTGTAATAGAGGAAATAACTTGAAGATGAGAGATTGATTTGGGTAAAATAGTCTCTATTCAGGTTAAATCTAATAATATGGAGGATAACTTTTGGCTTATTAAAAGGCTGTTTGATGGGATTAGGCGATGGAAAATGGTGGGAAAAAATCCTAATATGTTAGAGAATTTGTGATAATTATGTGGTTGTGAAATTTTAAGATTTTGTGTTATTATATTAAGTTCTATTGCTAAAGCAAATCCTGTTAATGTGACAATTAGGGCTGTGAGTTTTATGTATGTGGGTATAGTTATTTGGGGAATTGTCATAGGAATAATGTTGTGTGATAAAATGAAGCCAGCGAAAATACTTCCGATTAATAGGCGTTTAATTGAATTAATTAGCAGTGGGTTGTTTTCATTAACTAGGATTAAGGTGGAGCATCGTGGTTGTCCTAGGAGTGAGAAATAGAGGATACGTGAACTATATACAGCTGTTAGGGAGGTTGCGATAAGTGTGATAAGTAGGGCTCAGGCGTTGGTATACGACGTGTTGGCGGCTTCGATGATGAGATCTTTTGAGTAGAATCCAGTTAGGAAAGGGGTTCCTGTTAATGCTAGGCTTCCAACGATTAGGGAAGTGGTTGTAAATGGTATGGCTTTAAATAGGCCACCTATTTTTCGGATATCTTGTTCGTCATTTAAATTGTGAATGATAGAGCCGGAGCATATAAATAACATGGCCTTGAAGAAGGCGTGGGTGCAGATATGGAGAAATGCTAGGTGTGGTTGGTTAATTCCGATTGTTACTATTATTAACCCTAATTGACTAGAAGTGGAGAAAGCTACAATTTTTTTAATATCATTTTGGGTGAGAGCGCAGATAGCTGTGAATAAGGTGGTAATAGCTCCTATACATAGGATTATAGACAGGATGAAGTTGTTGTTTTCTAGTATAGGGTAGAATCGGATTAGTAGAAAAATTCCGGCTACAACTATGGTACTTGAGTGCAGTAAGGCGGATACTGGGGTTGGACCTTCTATTGCTGATGGTAGTCATGGGTGTAGTCCGAATTGAGCTGATTTACCGGTAGCTGCTAGTAGTAGTCCGATAAGAGGGAGGTTGTTGTCTTTGGTGTTAAGAATAAAAATTTGTTGAAGTTCTCATGAGTTAGAGTTAAATAAGAATCAGGCTATTGCTAAGATGAATCCAACATCTCCAATTCGGTTATATAAAATTGCTTGAAGAGCGGCTGTGTTAGCGTCTGCTCGCCCATATCATCAACCGATTAGTATAAATGATATAATTCCTACACCTTCCCATCCGATGAATAGTTGGAAAAGGTTGTTGGCTGAAACTAAAATTATTATTGTAATTAAAAATATTAGTAAATATTTGAAAAATCGGTTTATGTGGGGGTCTGAGTGTATATATCATATTGAGAATTCTATGATCGATCATGTAACAAATAAGGCTACAGGAATAAAAATTATGGAAAAATAATCTAGTTTAAAGTTTAGAGTAAGTTTTACTGTTTGAATAGTGATTCAATGTCAGTTTGAGATAATTGTTTCGTATCCTGAGCTGATAAAGATTAAGGTTGGAATTAGACTAGTTAAAAAAGCATAAGAAATGATAGATTTAACATAGTAGGGGTATTGATTGGTTTTATAAATAGGGAAAAATGATATTATTACGGGTAAGATCAGTATTAGTAGAGAGGTTAATAGTGTTGAGGTAAATAAATTTATTACTTTTATTTGGAGTTGCACCAATTTTTTGGTTCCTAAGACCAACGGATAACTACTATCCTTTAAAAGTGTAAGAAAGCCGTACTTTTATGTATGGTGGCATGAATTAGCAGTTCTTGCATTCTTTCTCGGTAAATAAGAAGATGTAAGCTTCTGTCATTAGATTCACAATCTAATATTTTTATTAAACTATATTTACAGTATATAGTACCCAAAATTAGTTTTGGATATGCGGATAAAAGAAGTAAGGGAATAATGTGAAGTGCCATGAGGGCGTTTTCTCGTGTGAAGGATGGTTTAATAGTATTAATATGATGTGGGTATTTGCCTCGTTGGGTTATAATAAGTATATATAAAGAGTATAATGCTGTAATAATTACATTTAATCCTGTTAAAATTATAGTTATGTTAGATCATGAGAAAGAAGATAGGATAATAAATAGTTCTCCAATTAGATTAATTGTAGGAGGTAAGGCCAGGTTAGTCAGACTAGCTAAGAGTCATCATGTTGCCATAAGTGGAAGAATTGTTTGGAGTCCTCGTGCTAAGATTATGGTTCGGCTGTGAATACGTTCATAATTTGTATTGGCTAGGCAGAATAGTATTGATGATGTTAACCCGTGTGCAATTATTAGGGCTGTAGCTCCTATATAGCTTCATGGTGTTTGGATCAAAACTGCTACAATTACTAATGCCATATGACTTACTGATGAGTAAGCGATTAGGGATTTTAGGTCTGTTTGTCGTAAGCAGATAGAGCTTGTTATAATCATTCCCCATAATGACAAGATTATGAATGGGTAGGCTATGGTTTCTGTAATTGGATTTAGTAAAACTGTAATACGTATTAGGCCGTAGCCGCCTAGTTTTAGTAGAATAGCAGCTAATACTATTGAACCTGCGATTGGGGCTTCTACATGTGCTTTAGGTAATCATAAGTGAATTCCGTATATGGGTATTTTTACTAAAAATGCTATTATACATGCTAATCATAAGAAGTCGTTTGATCAGGAGATTGAAATGTTTTGTGCTCATATCTGGGTGATTGTAAAGTTTAAAGTGCCTGATAAGTTTTGGATATAAATTAATGCTACTAGAAGGGGCAGAGATCCTACTAATGTATAAAATAGGAAATATAGTCCTGCATTTAGTCGTTCTGCTTGATTTCCTCATCGGGTAATGATAATTAAAGTTGGTACTAATGTTGCTTCAAATAAAATGTAAAATAAAATAAGTTCGGTGGCTGAAAATGTTATAATGAGAAGAATTTGTAAGAGAACTAGTATAGAGATGTAGAGTTTTTTTCGGGTTTCTGTTTCGTTTATTAGGTGATATTGACTGGCTATTAATATAAGTGGTAGTAGTCATGTTGTTAGGGCTAGTAGGGGTGTTGATAGTGAGTCGGAGAAGAAAGTAGGGGAAAAATAAATATCATTGTTGTTGGGTTGGTTGAACAGAGGAAGTGTTATTAGACTAATTAGTAAGCTATAAATAGTGATGTTAATTCATAAATATTTGTTATTAGATAACCAGATAAGTGGAATAAGTATTATAGTGGATATAATAATTTTTAACATTGCAAGAGGTTTAGGTTTTGGACATAATCAACTCCGTATGTATTTGATACCATTACTAGAAGGGACAATCCTACTGCTGCTTCGCAGGCTGCAAATACTAGTAAGATAATAGGTAGTATATTAGCTAATGTAAAGTGATAATTCAGGGCTATAATAGTCCCCATAATGAATAATGTAAGTATTATTCCTTCTAGGCATAGTAGGGATGATATGAGGTGAGATCGATATATTAATAAACCGATAAGGGCTACTGTGAAGGCTAGTATAATATTAATATGCACTAGGGACATTTAGTAATTGTGAAATGAATCACAATTTAATGAGTCGAAATCATTTGTTTTGATTTAAACTAATTACTATATTCGGTTCATTCAAGTCCTTTTTGTGTTCACTCGTAGGCTAGACTCATAGCTAAAAGTGAAATAAGTGCTAATGATATAGAGATCATAATATTGAGTTGTTCTGTTTGTGATGCTCATGGGAGGGGTAATAGTAGAGCAATTTCTAGATCGAATAAGAGGAATGTGATTGCTACAAGAAAGAATTTTATCGAGAAAGGTAGGCGTGCGGAACCTATTGGGTCAAAACCACACTCATATGGACTAGCTTTTTCTGCGTAAATGTTTAATTGAGGGAGTCAGAATGCGATTAAAACTAAAATTGTGGATAGGATTGTATTGGTGACTAATGCTAGTAGTATGTTAATTATTCTTTCCTAGATTATTTACTAGGGCCAGCTGATTGGAAGTCAGCAGTACTTATTATACTAAAAGAATATGAACCTCATCAATAAATAGAAACGTAGAGGAAGAGTCATACCACATCTACGAAATGTCAGTATCAGGCTGCAGCTTCGAATCCGAAGTGGTGTTTTGATGTGAAATGGTATTTTAATTGTCGAAGAAGGCATACCAAGAGGAAGGTAGATCCTACAATTACATGGAAACCGTGGAATCCTGTTGCTATAAAGAATGTTGATCCATAAATTCCATCTGAAATAGTGAAAGGAGCTTCATAATATTCTGCAGCTTGTAGGAATGTAAAGTAAAAACCTAATGCGATAGTGATAAATAAGGCTTGGATTGTATGTTTGCGGTTACCTTCTATTAGGCTATGATGCGCTCAGGTGATTGATACCCCTGAAGCAAGAAGAACAGATGTATTTAATAATGGGACTTCAAGGGGATTAAGTGGGTTGATTCCTGCTGGTGGTCAATAACCTCCTAGTTCATGTGCTGGGGCTAAGCTAGAATGGTAGAATGCTCAGAAGAATCCTGTAAAGAAAAATACTTCTGAGATAATGAATAGGATTATACCGTATCGTAATCCTTTTTGGACAATAGGGGTATGGTGTCCTTGGAATGTTCCTTCACGTACTACATCTCGTCATCATTGATATATAGTTAGCGAATTAGTTGTTAGTCCGATTAATATTAAGATTATGGAATTAAAATGAAATCATATAACTAGGCCTGATGTTAACAGTAGGGCTGATAGAGCTCCTATTAATGGTCAAGGGCTTGGGTTGACTATATGGTAAGCATGAGTTTGGTGGGTCATTAGGTATTATCGTGCAGGTAAAGGCTTACTAAAAGTGTAAATACGTAGGCTTGAATTAATGCTACAGCAAATTCTAGAATTGTAAGTATTACTAGAATAATAAAAGTAATAAAGGCTGTGGTTGGGCTAATATTTATTAGGACGAGGGTGGCTCCTCCAATTAAGTGAATTAATAGATGTCCTGCTGTAATGTTTGCTGTGAGTCGTACAGCTAAGGCTATAGGTTGAATAAACAGGCTGATAGTTTCGATGATAATTAATATTGGAATAAGGGGTAATGGTGTACCTTGGGGAAGGAAGTGAGCTAGGGATGCTTTAGTTTTATTACGAAATCCTGTAATTACTGTTCCAGCTCAAAGGGGGATAGCTATTCCTAGGTTTAATGAGAGCTGTGTGGTTGGGGTAAATGAGTGGGGTAATAATCCAAGTAAATTTGTTGAGCCAATAAAAAGGATTAGGGAGATCAGTATTAGAGTTCATGTCTGTCCTTTTTGATTATGGATTATTATTATTTGTTTAGATGTGAGTTGAATTAATCATTGTTGCAGAGTGATTCACCGATTATTGATAAGTCGGTTAGGTGATGGAAATATAATACTTGGGAATATAATGATTAGTATAACAATAGGTAGACCTATTATTGTTGGGGTAGCGAAAGAGGCGAATAGATTTTCGTTCATTTTGTTTCTCAGGGGTTACTATGTTTAAGGGTTTTTAAAGATTTAAGTTCAGGGTTTATAGGATAAAAATATTTTGATAATTTAAGTTGGAATAAAATAAATAAAGTAATAATTATTGAGATGATTGTAATAAATCATGTTGAAGTATCAAGTTGTGGCATATCATCAAGGAGAGGGTGGAGTCTCTCAATCTTTAACTTAAAAGGTTAATGCTATTTAGCTTCTTGATGAAATTATAGTATTGATGAAGATCATTTTTCGAATACTTTAAGTGGGACTAGTTCAAGTACAATAGGCATAAAACTATGGTTGGAGCCACAAATTTCAGAGCATTGGCCGTAATAAAGGCCTGGTCGTGTGGCTAGAAGTGTGGTTTGATTTAGACGTCCTGGGATAGCATCTGTTTTTAGTCCTAGTGATGGGACTGCTCATGAGTGTAGTACGTCTTCAGATGTAATTAAAACACGTACGGTTAGTTCTATTGGTAATACTGCTCGGTTGTCTACTTCTAAAAGGCGAAGATCACCTGGTTTTAAGTCGGTTGTTGGGATTATATATGAGTCGAAATTTAGTTCATCGTAGTCAGTATATTCATAACTTCAATATCATTGATGGCCAACAGTTTTTACAGTTAAAGTTGGGTTATTAATTTCATCTATTATGTAAAGAATTCGTAGAGATGGTAGGGCGATTAAAATAAGAATAATAGCTGGTAAAATTGTTCAAATTGTTTCTACAGCTTGTGCGTCTATTGTGTTTGTATGTGTAAGTTTTGTAGTTAATATTGAAGAAATTACGTACAGGACTAGGGAGCTAATAAGAAAGACAATTATGAGTGCATGATCATGAAAATTTGTTAATTCTTCTATAATTGGAGAGGTTGCGTCTTGAAGACCTATTTGAAATGGATATGGCATGGAGATATACAGGATTTTCACCTGTATTTTAACTTTGACAAAGTTATGTAATGTTATACTAATATCTCATTATTGAGAAAGACATAGTGGATATGAGGTTGGCTTGAAACCAATTTTAGGGGGTTCGATTCCTTCCTTTCTTATATTATTTTGAGTTAACGTAGACAGGTTCTTCGAATGTATGGTATGGTGGTGGACATCCATATAGTCATTCGATGTTTGTAGTTGTTAATTCGGTTGATGTTACCTCTCGTTTTGAAGCGAATGCTTCTCAAATTATGAAGACTATTACTACAACGGCTGTAAGAGAAATAAATGACCCTATAGAAGATACTGTGTTTCATGTTGTATATGCATCTGGGTAATCAGAATAACGTCGTGGTATACCTGATAATCCAAGAAAGTGTTGAGGGAAAAATGTTATATTTACGCCTACGAATATAATGGCGAAGTGAATTTTTGCTCAGGTAGAGCTTAGGGTATATCCTGTGAATAGAGGGAATCAGTGGACAAATCCGGCGATAATGGCGAATACTGCTCCCATAGAGAGAACATAATGGAAGTGAGCAACTACATAGTATGTATCGTGTAATACGATATCCAGAGATGAGTTGGCTAATACGATGCCTGTTAGTCCTCCAACTGTAAATAGAAAAATAAATCCTAGGGCTCATAGTATAGCTGGAGATCATTTAATATTTCCTCCATGTAGTGTAGCTAATCAACTAAATACTTTTACTCCTGTTGGAATAGCAATAATTATAGTTGCTGATGTAAAATATGCTCGGGTATCTACGTCGAGTCCTACTGTGAACATATGGTGAGCTCATACAATAAACCCTAAAAACCCGATTGATATTATTGCTCATACTATACCCATATAACCAAACGGTTCTTTTTTACCTGAATAGTAGGTTACAATGTGGGAGATTAGGCCGAAACCTGGGAGAATAAGAATATATACTTCAGGGTGACCAAAAAATCAAAATAGATGTTGATATAAGATTGGGTCTCCCCCTCCAGCAGGGTCAAAAAATGTTGTGTTTAGGTTACGATCTGTTAGTAATATAGTAATACCAGCTGCGAGGACTGGAAGTGACAGTAGAAGCAGGACGGCTGTAATTAGTACGGATCATACAAATAAGGGAGTTTGATATTGGGATATGGCCGGAGGCTTCATATTAATGATGGTAGTAATAAAGTTAATTGATCCTAGAATTGAGGAAACTCCCGCTAAATGTAGGGAAAAAATAGCTAGGTCTACAGAGGCTCCAGCATGTGCTAAATTTCCAGCTAGGGGAGGATACACTGTTCAACCTGTCCCTGCTCCTGCTTCAACGGTAGATGAGGCAAGCAATAGCAGGAATGAGGGAGGTAATAGTCAGAAGCTTATATTGTTTATTCGTGGGAAGGCTATATCTGGTGCACCAATTATAAGGGGAATTAATCAGTTTCCAAATCCTCCTAATATGATTGGTATAACCATGAAGAAAATTATAACGAAGGCATGGGCGGTGACAATAACGTTATAAATTTGATCGTCACCTAGTAGTGCGCCAGGCTGACCTAGTTCGGCACGAATGAGGATGCTCAAGGCTGTGCCTACCATGCCAGCTCAAGCACCGAACACTATATATAGTGTTCCGATGTCTTTGTGATTAGTAGAAAATAGTCAACGGGTGATGAACATAGGTAAAATGGCTGAGATAAGCATTAGACTGTAAATCTAAATACAGAGGTTTAAATCCTCTTTTTACCATAGCCCTGTGGTGAATATCATATTGAATTGCAAATTCAAAGAAGCAGCTTCAATTCTGCCGGGGCTTCTCCCGCCTTTTTCTTTTTTTTTTCAAGGCGGGAGAAGTAGATTGAAGCCAGTTGTATAGGGTATTTAGCTGTTAACTAAAATTTCGTGGGATTATAGCCCACCAATCTAGACAAGGACTTAGCTTAATTAAAGTAGTTGATTTGCATTCAGCTGATGTAGGATATAGTCTTGCAGTCCTTATATCTTTCAGGAATTAAATATATAGTATTTACTTAGGGCTTTGAAGGCCCTTGGTCTGTGTTTAACCTAAATTCCTAGTATATTATAATTAGCATGGGAGTTAATGGTAATGTAATAGTTGAGATAGTAATTAGAGGAGCTAAGAAGGGGGTTTGTTTTGTGGGTTCAATTTGTCATTTTATTTTATTGTTGTTTGTTGTGGGGAATATGGTTAGGGAGGTAGAATATGTGAGTCGTATGTAGAAAAATAGGTTTAGTAATGAGAGTATAGCTATGATTGTTGGTAATATAATGTTATTATTTTTTACTAGTTCTTGAATAATTATTCATTTTGGTAGGAACCCTGTTAGTGGTGGCAGTCCTCCAAGAGATAATATAATTATTAGGATAAGTACTGTGATGATTGGTGTTTTGTTTCATGTAAATGAGAGTGATAATGTAGTGGTTGCTGATGTAAAATTTAATAGTATAAATGTTGATAAAGTTATTGTAATGTAGATTATAAGATTGAGTAATATAACGGAAGGCTCATATGCTAGGACAGCGGTTATTCATCCTATATGGGCGATGGATGAGTAGGCTATAATTTTTCGTAGCTGTGTTTGGTTAAGTCCTCCTCAACCTCCAATGAGAATTGATAGAAGGGATATAGTTATTAATAAATTTAGGTTAATGGAGGAGTGAATTTGATAGAGAATAGATAATGGGGCGATTTTTTGTCATGTTAGTAGAATTATGCCTGAAGTTAGTGGGATTCCTTGTGTAACTTCTGGGACTCAAAAATGGAATGGAGATAGTCCTAATTTTATGGCTAAAGATAGTGTTATTAGTGTTGATGCTGTTGTATTTGTAATATTGATGACAGTCCATTGTCCTGAGTATAATAGGTTAATGATGATGGCTAGTATGAGGATTATTGATGCAGTGGCTTGAGTTATGAAATATTTTGTTGATGCTTCCATAGATCGTGGATTATAATTTTTTATCATTATGGGAATAATGGCTATTATGTTTATTTCAAATCCGATTCAAATTATAAATCAATGAGAGCTTATTATTACAATAATTGAGCCAGTTATAATAGTAAATAAAATTATGCTTATGATTATTGGGTTTATTAGTAAGGGAAGGTATTAACCGACATTTTCGGGGTATGGGCCCAATAGCTTAGCTTAGCTTACCTTACTTAGAATATAGTGTAATATGGTAGCACGAAGATTTTTGATTTCTTAAGAGTAGGTTCGATTCCTATGGTTCTAGAAATAAGAGGGCTTGAACCTCTATTCTTTACTCTATCAAAGTAATTCTTTTGTCAGACATATTTCTTATGTTTGTGGTGGGACACTTGATGTGAATGTAGGTAATGATACATGTCATATACATATGGCTAGTGTGAGGGGCAGAAAATTTTTTCATAATAAATGTATTAGTTGATCATATCGGAATCGAGGATATGATGCTCGTACTCATAGAAAAGAAATAGTAAGAATAAGTGCTTTAGTAGAAAAGTTGATTGAGTATAGTTCTGGAAAATGTGGGGTGTGAAATGCTCCTAGGAATAATGTGGTGGTGAGAACGTTTATTATAATAATATTAGCGTATTCTGCTAGAAAGAATAGTGCGAATGGACCTGCTGCGTATTCAACGTTAAATCCTGATACTAGTTCAGATTCTCCTTCGGTTAGGTCAAATGGGGCTCGATTAGTTTCTGCTAGGGTTGAAATGTATCATATTATTATTAGTGGTCATGTTGATAGAAGAAGTCATGAATATTCTTGTGTAATGATAAGGTTGCTTAGGGTAAATGATCCGCTTATGAGTAGAACTGATAAAATAATAATAGCTAATGTGACTTCATATGAAATAGTTTGTGCTACGGCTCGCAGAGCCCCAATTAATGCATATTTTGAATTTGAAGCTCATCCTGATCATAAAATTGAATATACAGATAGGCTTGATACGGCCAATATAAATAATACCCCTAAGTGCATATTTACTAATGGATAAGGTATGGGAAGGGGAATTCATATAGTTAGGGCTAAGGTGAGTGCTAGAATAGGTGCTATGATAAATATTGAGATGGATGAAGTGAGTGGTTTTAATGGTTCTTTGGTAAATAGTTTTACCGCGTCTGCGATAGGTTGTAGGAGGCCATATGGTCCTACGATGTTAGGTCCTTTTCGTAATTGTATATAGCCTAATACTTTTCGTTCGACTAGGGTTAGGAATGCTACAGCGAGTAATACTGGTACGATTGTTGCCAGGAGATTTACTATAAACATGATGTTAGAGAGAGGAGTTGAACCTCTGGTTATAAAGGTTTAAGTTTTACGCAATTACCGGGCTCTGCCACTCTAACGACGACCCTGGTCTAGGGTGTTAATATTATTAAGTTAATTAATTTAAGATAATATCATTTATTCACTTGAGGGCGCTCTTCAGGAGTGGGCCCTATTTCTCTTGTCCTTTCGTACTGGGAGAAATGTTAAATAGATAGAAACCGACCTGGATTACTCCGGTCTGAACTCAGATCACGTAGGACTTTAATCGTTGAACAAACGAACCATTAATAGCTGCTGCACCATTGGGATGTCCTGATCCAACATCGAGGTCGTAAACCCTAATTGTCGATATGAACTCTAGAATAGGATTGCGCTGTTATCCCTAGGGTAACTTGTTCCGTTGATCAGATGGACTGGATCAATTAATATGTTGATACGTTGACTTGTAAGTCTTAGTAAAAATTCTCGGAGGTTAAGTTGTTCTCCGAGGTCACCCCAACCAAAATTTTCTAACCAGTTAGAATTAGTGTTAATCCTTGGTGGATAAATATTTATTCTATTGGAGTAGATAAATTAAAGCTCCATAGGGTCTTCTCGTCTAATTAAAATATCTCCGCCTCTTCACGGAGAGGTCAATTTCACTGATTGGAAGTAAGAGACAGTTAAACCCTCGTGTGGCCATTCATACAAGTCCCTATTTAGGGAACAAATGATTATGCTACCTTTGCACGGTCAGGATACCGCGGCCGTTAAACAATTGTCACTGGGCAGGCAGTGCCTCTAATATTTGTGATGCTAGAGGTGATGTTTTTGGTAAACAGGCGGGGTTTGTGTTTGCCGAGTTCCTTTTACTTCTTTTAATCTTTCCTTGGTGCACTCCTGTGTCGGATTAACAGTGTAGGGATAAATTGTTTATGTAAGGGTTTATTTATCTGTTGTTAATTATCAGTTAGTATTTGGTCTGATATACACTTGTGCTTGGAGATTAAGATCTTGTTACTCATATTAACAGTATTTCTTCTATAATTGTATAGATTAGTCCAGTAATAGATTAGGAGTTGAGTGTCTATTTTATGTATTAAATTCATTTTTTATTGTTGAGCTTGAACGCTTTCTTAATTGATGGCTGCTTTTAGGCCAACTATGGTTGTTTTAAAGGTTTACTCTCTAATTAAGGTTGTATCCTAGGTCCAAAGAGCTGTACCTCTTTGGAATAACAATTAAATTTACATATCTAATTAGGTTTTTAGTTGAGTAAATTTAAGGTTGAACTAAAATTCTTTTCTGGACAACCAGCTATCACCAGGCTCGGTAGGCTTTTCACCTCTATCCATAAATCTTCTCACTATTTTGCCACATAGATGAGTTTGCCCTCTTGGCTGTTCATGGATAGCTCGTCTGGTTTCGGGGTTATTAACTTAAGAGCTCTTTGCTAAGTTTATTCTAGTTAAATCATTATGCAAAAGGTACAAGGGGTAATCTTTGCTATTTTATACTTTTAATTATTCTTTCAGTCGTTCCCTTACGGTACTTCCTCTATGGCTCCAAATTATAATTTCTATCTCCTATACTTTTATAGGTGTAAATGTTTTGTTTTAGTAAGTGGAAAGATATTTTTACGAATTGATTAATGTTTGGGCTAGCTTTAGTTCAAAGTGGTCATATATAGTGAAATCTTCTGGGTGTAAACCAGATGCTTTATTTAAGCTACACTTTGATTCATCCAAGCACACTTTCCAGTATGCTTACCTTGTTACGACTTATCTCCTCTAATATCTAGTTGACCTAAAGATTATAAATAAATTGGTCTAAGTACTTGAGGAGGGTGACGGGCGGTGTGTGCGTGCTTCATGGCCTAATTCAGTTAAGCACTCTATTCTTAACTTACTACTAAATCCTCCTTTGACTTCTAATTTCATAGAAATTTTCGTGTGTTCTGTGTACAGAAAATGTAGCCCATTTCTTCCCACCTCATAAGCTACACCTTGACCTAACGTTTTTATTTATTATATTTGAGCTTACTATTATTCCTTTTTAGGGTTTGCTGAAGATGGCGGTATATAGGCTGTATTAGCAAGGGGTGGTGAGGTTTATCGGGGTTTATCGATTATAGAACAGGCTCCTCTAGATGGATATAAAGCACCGCCAAGTCCTTTGAGTTTTAAGCTGTTGCTAGTAGTCCTCTGGCGAGTATTTTTGTTGAGTTAATTACCTAGGTTTAGGGCTAAGCATAATGGGGTATCTAATCCCAGTTTGGATCTTAGCTATCGTGTGATCAGATATAATAAAGACACTTTCGTAGTTTATTTTAGTATTAACTGTTGCTTTCTACAGCCTAGTTAAGTTTTATCTTTATTTTGAGTAGGTTTCTTTAACACGCTTTACGCCGTTGCCTATTAATTTGGGTTAATCGTATGACCGCGGTGGCTGGCACGAAATTTACCAACCCTGTAGTTAGCATAACTTAGTCAAACTTTCGTTTATGGCTTAATTTTTATCACTGCTGTTTCCCGTGGGGGTGTGGCTAAGCAAGGTGTCATTAGCTACTTAATATAAGTGTGCTTGATACCTACTCCTTTTAATCATAAATGATTTAGAGGGTATTCTCACAGGAGTGCGGATACTTGCATGTGTAAGTTTGCTAATAACTAATAGGAAGGCTGGGACCAAACCTTTAGGTGTTTATGGAGTCATTAAGACTCATCTAAGCATTTTCAGTGCTTTGCTTTGTTGTTAAGCTACATGAAC